TGATCCTTTTAGAAAGAAGGGAAGGGTGGGATTCTAACAATCTTTCTAGTTACTTCGTTCTTTATTTCTTTTTTTAAGAATCCTTAGGAAAAGTTTATTCTTTTTCCACCGAGCTAAGAAAAAAAGGGGTGTCGATGCCTCTAGTAAACTAAAGTGATCGTTTAATAGCTATTTTGCTTCAATCTATTCTATCAAAAAAAAAATTGAAGATTTAGTTACGATTAGAAATAGACTTTTCTATCTTTATCCATGGATCCTTTACTTAATACTTATTCAATTGGAAGTATTGATCCAATAAAAAAAAAATTATGTTTCGTAATTTCATAATCCAATTTTTCAATTTATAATTGACCTTTGGAGACAAATCACGAGAATGTATATTATTCCTCGAATATTTCATTGAGAGGTAAAGGATTAAATCCTTTTAAGAAATAAAGTTTTTAATCGGAATATGAATCAAACCGAAAGACCCCTTAACTACTGACTGGGTTAATAGAACGAATCACACTTTTACCACTAAACTATACCCGCTACAATATTATTGTATATAAATGGACTCTTTGTCCAACAAGGGACTCTGGCGTCCTCAAGATAGGATGAGAAAAAAAAATCCTGAAAATGAGAGCGTTGCCGTTTTTCGTTAGAAGACTTGAGAAAATTAGAAAGAGGGATACTCATTAGCCTTGGCTTTTTTTATTTTGATTATTTAGCCAAAATTATTTGGCTATTAATAAATCAAAATAGTGAAGAAGTCAGAAAAGAAAGAATAGAAAAGCCTTTTTGGTTATATATTATAGTAAGATAAAGAGTCCTTTTCTGCTTCGGATTATTCTTTTACTTTAGATTTCAAAAAATACCAAGATTTTTTTCTATAGCAAGCAAAGGAGATTGCGGAATTATAGGAATCGTAGATAATCAATCATAGATAAAAAAAGATGGATTGGATTTGAAAAAAGGAGCCCGGCCGGGTCGGTCTGACCAGGCCAAGCCGTGGAAATTCGAACTTAAAAAAGCCCGCCTTTTTTTTTATCAAAAAGATATTTTGAGATTTCTATAAAAAAAAATGGAATGAAATTGTTGATAAAAGTGGTATCTATACAATAATCTATTTATTGAAATTTCTATTTCAAATAGATTATATAAAATATATATATATAATAAGAAAGATATATATAAGAAGAAAGAATAAAATGAAAGAAGAGCTTTTTTTTTTTCAAGCATTATCATTCTTTTTTGAGAACTGTAACATAGTAATTATTCTTTTTCAATTTCAATTAGGAGAGATGGCTGAGTGGACTAAAGCGTCGGATTGCTAATCCGTTGTGCGAGTTATTCGTACCGAGGGTTCGAATCCCTCTCTTTCCGTTTCGGTTTTTGACAGTGGAATCGATCAAACAAATGCTAATAGCATTTAATGTTTAATGAAGCAAGGAACCCCACTTTTTTTGTTTTATTCTTCGCGCCCGGGATTACGTCCTGGATCATTAGATAGGAATCCGAAAATGAAGAGTGAAACAAAGAATATTACTACGGTGTAAACAAAGAGTTTGAGAGTAAGCATTACACAATCTCCAAGATCATAAAAAAAAAGAGAGAGAGAATATATTTCCTTTTTTTAGACCACATATCCTATCTCGTTGACCTTGACACCAAGAAATCAAGGAAGCTATTTCTTTCTAGAAATTGTAGAAATAGAAAAGAGTTTCAAAAATTTATTTATTTGCAATAAGAATGGAGCTTTTCATGACAAAAAGATTCCTTTCATAGTGAGTGGTGGACTCCAAGTCTAAGTAGTCTTTTCGATTAAAATTTGAATTGAGGGTTCCTTCATACTGTAAAACCTATACTTATCTGATTTTGTCTCTGATTTTCTCAATTGTTAGATTTTTTTTTCTCGAATAAATCATGAATTTTTCTAGGACAGTATTAAGGATCTCATCGAAAACTTACAGCGGCTTGCCAAACAAAGGCTAAGAGAAAAAAGAAAAGAGGTATTACCGGCATAACATCGACGATTGGATTCAAAAAAGCATAGGCTTCGGGCAATTTGGCGAATAAAAAACTATCCGAAAACGACGTAGAATTAAAACAAATATTGATCAAATTAAAGATATTAAGCATAACAAATTCATTTTTTTTTTCTTGGATATTATTTTGATTAAGTTATTAATCTATTTTGAGATAAGGAAAAAATAAAGAAATAAAAAGAAGTCTGATTAAAAAAAAAAACACATATTTCTTTGAACTTATCCAATCAAAAAAGCCCTTCCATTTTTTTTTTTAGAAGAGAATTGAAGAAATGAGACTTTCATACAATATCTTAATTGAATTCTATATAATGATCAATAAATTCGGTTGAATTCTATATCTAGACCTGTCAAAATCCTAACAATAAACTAATCTATTTCATACATTTTAGGAACTCGAATTGACGAAAAAGGAATACCCATATTACTCTTTAGTAGTTTTAAATATAAATAAAAATGGGGCGTGGCCAAGTGGTAAGGCAACGGGTTTTGGTCCCGCTATTCGAAGGTTCGAATCCTTCCGTCCCAGAGTCTATTTGTTTTCTATATCAGATAAAAGAAAAAAAGTGGATCTTTCTTAACCGCCTTTTAAGATAAGATCAAAAATCGGGCATTCTTTTATGATTTATCATTCCCCAAAAAACCAATTGGGAGAGTAGATAGGGGTTAATCAATAATGTAAGATATCAATTTGAATATCTGTCTATGCCCAGTCCAAATTTTATTGATAAAAAATAAAATTAGATATTAGATACGAAAATCTTTTTTTTTCTTTGAACCTCTTAGGTTATTTGGTGTTTGGTTCTAATGAATAATTGTAATTCTATTAACAATTGACGTGGGTGTGATTCATATCTCCCATCCGCTCTACTTTCGAGAAAGATTAGTTGGACCTCAAGCCAAAGAAGCCTCGCAAAAAAAGGAGGGAATGTTTATACACAGGGATTGCTAACCTAATAGTGCAATTTTTTTTAATATTACTATTTTGTTTTGTATTTTGTTTGTGAATCCTTACCTTAATTATAGATATGAAACTAAACAGAAACTAAATATTTAACATAGAATATCCAGAATTTCTTCTGAATACGGCAATTTCCCCTACTTTGTCATTCTGATTTTCTATTTCAGAATGAAATAAAAGAAAAACAGTGAAATTCCACTTTATCCTTCATCAGTCTTTTTTATACAATTCAATTCAAAAAAATTGGATTTCTTTTTCTATCTAACTATTTTAAAATAAAATAGGAAATTTTTTCAATTCAATATAAATATTGAATTGAAAAAATATTAGATTGTCGAATCTATTCTATCAACTTATTTGAAGATGCAACCAACGTAAGGCGGATTCAAAAAGATTCGTTTTTTTATTTATTTGCTTTTATTTAAAATTGAGAATATTTCTGGTATATTTTTTTTTGTAATTTTGTAATAAAAAAGAAATATGAAATATATATATATTTCATATATATATATATATTGTATTCATACAAAATAGGGTTAATTTAAATTATTACTGAGACTTTTTCTTCATCATAAATTACCTATTTCTTTATTATTTTCATATTTGATATGAATCTATTCATAATATGAATAGATTCATATAGAAGAATTCAATCAGTTTAATATTAAGTATATTAGGAAGAGCTATAGATTACTACGTTCTATAGATTACTACGTACTGACTGAACCGATGACTATTCATAATTCCGTAATTCAATTAATTATTTACACACCTATTAAAAACCGGAGGAATTTTATGTTATGGTAAAACTTCGTTTGAAGCGATGTGGTAGAAAGCAACGTGCGACTTGAAGGACATGGTCAATTTGCTGTGGATATTAAAACAAACCACCACCTTTTTTTACTATATTGAAACTATATAGAAAATAGAAATGAAGGTGCTCTTGGCTCGACATTCTTTTCTACTCTTTTCTATCATAACCCGCGTTTTTGTTGGGTTGGGATATAAACAGTATAGGGTGGAGCTCGAGTAGAAAATATTGATTTGATTTTTAAAGGGAAAGGATCTAGGGTTAGTTAATGTAAATCAAATCAATAAGTTGGAACAACTTCGTACATAAGTCTATTTTTCATATAGAAACGGAAAGGGTCTGACTCAAAGCATTTTCAAATAAAAAAAAAAGCAAACTAGTTGGAATTGGTAAAGCTCTTTCGATCAAAAGATTCTCATGCGGGAATCAATTGTTCGTATGATTCCTTGATAGAAAGAGATCACAAACACAAAAAAGAGAAAAAGGGGCATGTTGCTGCCATTTTTTTGAAATGATTAAAGATCTCCGAAGTAATGTCTAAACCCAATGATTCAAGTTAAAGGATCCCGGAACAAGGAAATACCGTTTTCAATTATCTCAATCACCAGATCAGAATAAAGAATCAAACTAGATTCTAAATAAGACAAAAAAAAAAGAAAGGGGTTAGAGACCACTCAATAAAAAAAAACTAGCTAAGTATTTTTGGAGCTAGTTGAGAGTTATCCAACTTGAGTTATGAGAGTACGAATGTTTTTTGCTTTTTCTTAAAAATAAGAAAGAAGGAAAAAGAAAGAGTAAAAAGAAGGAGTTAAATGTCCCACGGATTTGCTGGATTATGGATCGATTTGGCATTCTAATTTCATGTACACATAGATATAACTTAACTTCTAATCATTTTTTTTGAGCCGTACGAGGAGAAAACTTCTTATACGTTTCTGGGGGGGGTGTTTATTATTCAATTCCATCTATTCTATCCCAATGAGCCTTTTATCGAATTGTTGCAGTTGATGTTCGATCCCGAAGAGAAGGAAGAGATCTTCGAAAAGTGGGTTTTTATGATCCGATATATAATCAAACCCATTTGAATGTTCCTGCTATTTTATATTTTCTTGAAAGGGGCGCTCAACCTACAGGAACTGTTCATGACATTTTAAAGAAGGCGGGGGTTTACGGAACTTAATTTTTTTTAGTTAAAAAAATGTCATTGATTTTTTATTAATGAAATACAAATTTCATTAATAAAATACAAAAAAGAGGGTGTGGATGACTCATATAGAGCTTTGAATCAATTTTTCTTTATTATTTCCTCCCCCTCCTTTGCTCTATTTATAGCGTTTTCTTAGTATTTTATTTCTTATAATAAAATACTAAGAAAACAAACTAATCAAAAAATTGAAATCTATTTTTTCATTTGATTCTTATAGTTTTTTATATTCTTTGATAATCATTTATATTAAACAGTCACAATCGTATTGACAACAATGTATCAAACAAATATAATTTGATCGTAGATAAATAGATCCATTTCTATTTATCCTTATTCATGCCGCAGAGATTGGGTTTTGACTTATGGATTCTTTGAATTTGTTGTGATACAAGAAATTCTATTTTTTGCCTGATAGAAGAAGTTTTTTAATGAATAAAAATGGTTAACACAAGAAGTGCTCTATCAATTTTCACTTTTTCTAGTTCTATGTTTTTATTTTATATGAGAATTTCTTTATTTTTCGCGGATCTGAACGAATGCTTAGAATCGAGTAGAAATTTGAATTTTATTCAATTTATTACTAATTGAATGTTTTGATTGTGTTATGAAATTCCACATTTTTGATTCCGGTTATATCTCCATATTCTATTTCTTTTTGGGGTTGCTAACTCAACGGTAGAGTACTCGGCTTTTAAGTGCGGCTAGCATCTTTTACACATTTTTATGAAGAAAGGGATTCGTCCAGACCATCGGTAGAGTTTCTAAGACCGCGACTGATCCTGAAAGGAATACATGGAAAAAATAGCATGTCGTATCAATAAAGAATTTAAAGTTTGGTCGAGTGAATAAATGGATAGAGTCCTAGAGACGGACCCAATTATGGGAAAACTAAAAGCAACGAGCTTCTTTTCTTAATTTGATTTGAATGATTACCCGATCTAATTAACCGTTAAAACTAAATGAGTGCCTAATGGGGTAAATATCTTTCTCATGAGTGGATTTTTTATTTTTTTTGAGTCCTAACTATATAGTTATTCCCTATTTCTTAGGGATTAAGCATGAATGTGTAAAAGAAGCAGTATATTGATAAAGATAACATCTTTTTTTTTCCAAAATCAAAAGAGCGATTAGGTTGAAAAAAAAAATAAAGGATTTCCAACCATCTTCTTATCTTAGAACAAACATACATCAATTAAATAAAAAAGGAGAGTGTAGAGAATCCGTTGATGAATCCACCTATCTTCGAGGTATCTATTATTGTTTATTCTTACTATGATAATACCTTGGTTTGACTCTATCGCACTATGTATCATTTGATAACCAATTAGATCCCCCACCCTTGCTTTGGTTCAATTTGAGTTTGAAATGGAGGAATTTCAACAACTATATTTAGAACTAAATAGATCTCGCCAATATGACTTCCTATACCCGCTGATTTTTCGGGAGTATATTTATGCGCTTGCTCATGATTATGTTTTCGATAGAAATAAATCATCAATTTTGTTGGAAAGTGTGCGTTATGACAATAAATCCAGTTCACTAATTGTGAAACGTTTAATTACTCGAATGTATCAAGAGAATCTTTTGTTTATTTCTGCTAATGATTCGAAACAAAATCAAATTTTTGGGCACAATAAGAATAAGAATTTGTATTCTCAAATAATATCGGCAGGATTTGCAGTCATTGTGGAAATTCCATTTTCCCTACGAGTAGTGTCTTATTTACAAGGGAAAGAAGTAGCAAAATCTCATAATTTAAAATCAATTTATTCAATATTTCCTTTTTTAGAGGACAAATTCTCACATTTAAATTCTGTGTTAGATGTAGTAATACCCCACCCCATCCATCTTGAAATCTTGGTTCAAGCCCTCCGCTACTGGTTAAAAGATGCCTCTTTTTTGCATTTATTACGGCTTCTTTTTTTCTACGAGTATTTAAATTTGAAGAGTCTTAGTACTTCACAGAAATGCATTTCTATTTTGAATCCAAGATTCTTCTTGTTCCTATATAATTCTCATATATGTGAATGCAAATTCATTTTCCTTTTTCTCCGTAATCAGTCCTATCATTTACGATCAATATCTTATGTAATCTTTCTTGAACGAATCTATTTCTATGAAAAAATCAAACATCTTGTAGAAGTCTCTTCGAATGATTTTCAGAACAACCTATGCTTGTTCAAGGATCCCTTCATACATTTTGTTAGATATCAAGGAAAATGGATTCTCGCTTCAAAGGATACGCCTCTTCTGATGAATAAGTGGAAATATTACTTTATAAATTTATGGCAATATCATTTTTACGTATGGTCTCAATCAGGAAGGGTCCGTATAAAGCAATTATGCAAATATTCTCTTGACTTTTTAGGCTATCTTTCAAATGTGCAATTAAATCCTTCCGTGGTACGGAGTCAAATGCTAGAAAACTTATTTCTAATAGATAATACTATCAAGAAGTTGGATACAAAAATTCCAATTATTTCTATGATTGGAT